TACCGAACTGAACTAAGAGCGTTTTTCTTGTTTTTTCTAAAAAACGAAAAGGCTAGAAAGAGGACATTCTTTAACCCGAATCCATTTTGTACATATATACTATATCATAGTATATCATAAATTTCAGAATTATATGTATGTCCAATTTTATTAAAAAAAGATAGATCTAAAAAAGATCCCTCGTTACTGCTCAGAAGAGTAGTAATAGGTAGGGATGACAGGATTTGAACCCGTGACATTTTGTACCCAAAACAAACGCGCTACCAAGCTGCGCTACATCCCTTTCAATTGGTTTACAGTGTCATTGTAGAGAATTCCTGTCTTGTTTTCCACATCCTTCTTCTTTTTTATTGGTATATCAAATTCATTTCTTCTTTTTCTTCTCATATCAGATAACAAACATATAATTAAAAAATTACTTTTTTTTACGAAAATTCTCTCAATTTCAATTTGACATAAATAGGCGTTTCCATTTGAAAATGGAATCTATAAGATCGTTCTAGTAGACAATATTTCAATTCTCATTTTCAAAGTGAGGGGGGGCGGAAGTTACTTATACAAATACAAGAACTTCTTAACTACATGTACATCCGTAGTTATATATATTACTATATATAATGTAATACAATAAATAAAGAAGAAAGAAGGAGGATTTCAAATGCGAGATCTAAAAACATATCTTTCCGTAGCACCGGTACTAAGTACTCTATGGTTCGCTTCGTTAGCAGGTTTATTAATAGAGATTAATCGTTTATTTCCAGATGCATTAACATTTCCCTTTTTTTAATTCTAGTTATTAACATCAGAAAGGGGTTAAAAATTTTAGAGATACAATCAACGATCGGGGACTAATCCCCCCCCCTTTTTTTTTTTCGAATTTATTCTAAAAAAATAATTAGAAAAAAGTGGGGGGGGGCGAAAGGTCATAAAAATGAGGGTTCAGGATCCACTTAAATTAGTAATAGAACAAAAAAAGTGTTGCTAGGGAAAGAGTATCCGATGAGATACTTAAAAAAAAATACTCTACAAAGATTTTCCGTTTTCACAAAATCATTGTCTTGCTTATTATTTGATTTTGATTTAATTACTAATTAATATTCATTGCAACGAAATATTTCAAAATTTTTTTTAGTTAACAGCTTCTATTTTTTTGGTTCTTGTTCTTTCTGGATCCTAAAAATAAAATAGAAGATTGGGGTGAATCATAAATCCAAAGGAGGTTTCATGGCCAAGGGTAAAGATGTTCGAGTAACAATTATTTTGGAATGTACCAGTTGTGTTCGAAATGATATTAAGAAAGAATCAGCGGGAATTTCCAGATATATTACTCAAAAGAATCGGCATAACACCCCTAGTCGATTGGAATTGAGAAAATTCTGTCCCTATTGTTATAAACATACAATTCACGGGGAAATCAAGAAATAGATCAAATTGAGTGCTTGTATGTCACCTTTTATTTTAAGAACAGGAATAATGCTAGTATCTATATATTATTACATATATATAAATATAAACAAATAAATCAATAGAAAGAAATCTAATCCTATATTCTTAATTCTATATAGAAACTCTATTCTATATAGAAATAAAAATCGTTTTTATTTTGATCCGATCAAAATAGGATTTTAGAGATTAGGATTTTATAGAGATAAGGAATAAAAAAATTATGAATAAATCTAAGCGGCTTTTTACTAAATCCAAGCGATCTTTTCGTAGGCGTTTGCCCCCGATCCAATCGGGGGATCGAATTGATTATAGAAACATGAGTTTAATTAGTCGATTTATTAGTGAACAAGGAAAAATATTATCTAGACGGGTGAATAGAGTGACTTTAAAACAACAACGATTAATCACTATTGCTATAAAACAAGCTCGTATTTTATCTTTGTTACCTTTTCTTAATAATCAGAAACAATTTGAAAGAAGTGAGTCGACCCCTAGAACTACTAGCCTTAGAACCAGAAAAAAATAGACTTATTCTTCAATTCAATAACAATTCCAATCTGAAGGAATTAAAAAAGAGATTAACATTTTATTCGAAAAATCCAATCAAGAATCAAAATTTGATTGTTATGTCTGTGTCTGTCAGAAAAAAAAAAAGAAAAGAATTGTCGAAAAGAAAAAGAATAAGTCTATTTTTAGTGACTATATACTCTCGTTTTGTTTTGACGACTTTTTTATAATACTAATTTCTACTCTACCTTCCCCGAGCTCATTCTCCTTAGAACTCTATTTCAAATATTTTAGTGGATTTCTTCCAATCCCCTTATTCTTTTATCTCATTCGAAATCGTATAAAGACAACTCCTATTTAATAGAGCTATTTGTGCAAGTATTTTCCGATTAAGAAGTAATTGATTTTTGTACAGATTGTGTATGAATCGGTTATAACTATAGAATACCCCCATTTCGTGAATTACGGCATTTATTCGAGTGATCCATAAACGGCGAAAATCTCTTTTTCTTTTACCCCTATCCCGATGAGCCGAAACTAAAGCTCTTATTCTCTGTTGAGTCATAGTTCGTGTAAGTCGTGAATGAGCCCCTCGAAAGCTTGATGCAAATAAACGAAGTTTTGTTCTACGCCTCCGAGCTATATATCCGCGTTTAATTCTAGTCATTGAATAAATCAAACTTTGATGAATAACTAATTCTTTTTTTAGTTATTCTTTTCCCCTTTACTAGTCTATTAATAACCAAACGAATTATTCCAATGTATAAAAAAAAATTCCAATGGCTTTTGCTACTCTAACCTTCCCCACCACTATTTTTTGCTAGGTATTTTCCTTTGCTTTGAAAGGATAAATTGCCTTATACTTGATATAAAAAAAAATAGAATAACTACAAAAAGTAGTAAATAGAAATGGATAAATAGTGGGTTCCATCGTTTCTATGGTTACTTCTAAAACGGTGAGGTCCTCTCTATACACCGGAGCTCCTTCTTTAAATTAATCAATACTATTGGTAACTTGTACAATTCACATTCTTTGGCTCTACCCCATCAATATTCCAGTAATAGGTCTTTCACAATGAGATCCACTTTATACAGTAACGGTATTTCATTTGTAAAATTGATTTGGTCGTTTACCCTGTTAGTCCGTTCTTTTATTTCAAGAGTGGATTTAATAAAAAATGGAATTTCCCCCGCTTAATGGATAACCATTTGTTATCATTGGGGGTTTTCTAAAAAATGGAGTTGATTGGATTTGCACCAATGTAAACCATAAGTTTCAGACACAATAGAAGATATGAACGATCTATCTTTTTTAAATAATGAATGGAGTTCCTCAATTCTATTTTATTCACAGGTACTGATCCTTGATATTTCAAAAAGAATTTCCTTTTTGTGTCTCAGTCTATGATCTAAACGAGTCGCACATACACCCGAGTACATGTTCCTCGTCGCTGAGGGCATCCCCGAAGCGCTGGGGATTTCGTGACATTTCGGATTGGCTGTCTTGTATTTCTAATAAGTTGTTTAATGGTTGGCATACGGAATCATATAAATAATGGGCTGGTTTAGATTAGTTCTAACCGGCTAATTCTGAATTACTTCTCTTCAAGATTCTCTTCAATATATTTTTTTTTAATATTGAAGAGAATATGAAACTAAACCTTTAATCTAAAAAGATATAAAATTAGAAATTGTAGATTTGCATGAAATCGCTCCTATTTTTTATTGAACCGCGACAAGATCAACAATTCCATGAGCTTGGGCTTCTGTTGCTGACATAAAAACATCCCTTTCCATGTCTTCGGATACAACCCATATAGGTTTGCCCGTTCTTTGTACATAAACCCTTGTGATAGTTTCGCGAAGTTTTAGTAGTTCTTCCGCTTCCAAGATAAATTCTCCCGTTTGTGCCTCATAAAACGAACTAGCGGGTTGATGGATCATTACCCTGATGATATAATAGAAAATTTTCTTCTATTTCGCAGAATGAGGCGCGATAACCAAAAAAACAGAGAAAATTGAATAACCGTACAGGCTTTTTTTGTGCATTGCATACGGCTCCACAATGGAATTTACTTTTTTGACCTTTCCTTTTGGCGAAAGAAAACAAAATATAGGTTGTATTATACGCAGATCCAGAAATCATCCAATTACCATCCTTCTTTTTTGTAGGAGTTAAAAAAATACTATGATGGTTCCGTTGCTTTATATATCATTTTTTTGCTTCGTCTATGATTCAGCAATCCCAAAGTGTCTTTTTTTTTTTTTTAATAAGCTTCCGGTGTGAAAACAAAGTTTGTGACGCTGAGATGTGCCCGAATAGGTAAGATATCATTTTGAAATACCCCTTCCTTATCTCATACTACTCTTTCAATATATAATCTAATTTTTTTTAATCTAAAAAATTTCATATCGAATTCGAAGTGCCATGCTATTATTACTTAACTAATTCATATTTTCGATGGCGAAGGCATAGTATTTTTTTCTCGAAAATAAAAAAAATCATTGGCGCCAAGCGTGAGGGAATGCTATACGTTTGGTAATTGCTCCTCCGACTAGGATAAAGGATGCTATTGAAGCGGCCAATCCCATGCATATTGTCTGTACATCGGGTCGCACAAATTGCATAGTATCATAAATAGCCATTCCAGATATTACCCATCCACCAGGAGAGTTTATAAACAAATAAAGATCTTTGGTATCCTTTTCTATACTGAGATATATCATAAGACTAATAAGTTGATTCGAGATTTCGGTATCAACCTCTTGGCCTAAAAAAAATAATCTTTCTCGATAAAGTCGGTTGATTAGGATAAAATTTTATTCCTTAGGAGCCGTACAGGCACCTTTTGATGCATACGGTTCAACAAAAATTGTGAAAAAATCAATGTGTCGATTCCAACCCCCCCTTTTTTTTCATAGAAGGTTTTTCTTTCTAACTTATAACGGAAGGACTTGCTCCCAAAAGTAAAAGAAAAAATCTGTTTTGGCCCCTTTTATTAGATATTATAATCCTATAATAAAACGATTGATTAAGCCTGTCAGACTAACTTGATTCGTTGATATTTTTTTTTCATCGAGATTCAGTTGAAATGGCGATGGTTTTTTCTTGTTCCTGAACGGGCTTCTTCCTTTTTTTTATTCCATTTTTTAGGTTTATGCTCTACCCCGAGTAAAAGGAAAAATTTGCCCGATTTTTATTTGCACATATAGGACAAATGAACCAAATACCGCATCTTTTTTTACTACTCCTTCTTTTTTTTTTTCAATTCATTTCTTTCACATGTCTTCTGTCAACTAGTCAACAAATTTTTAATTATATTATTTGATTTGAGCAACAGTATGTTTTAGATCATCCTGTTTCAATTTTTTTTTTTTATAGAATTTTTTATCATAATTTTGCATATTATATAAGTAGTAATTATCAAAATATTATATATTAATTATCAATTGGGTTTTTACTAAACGGAGCCTGGATACTTCATTTTATTAGTCCGATCACGTAAACCATAAAAAAATTTTGATAATCTAATATCAATCTAAATACTCCCTGCATTTAATTCCACTTTATTTTTTGCGCTTCGCGTTACAAATTTTTGATAATTCAATCAATCTTTTTGGGCGAAACAGAGGATATCTCGATCGAGGGAGAAAATGGGGAAATCCCATATAGCCCAATATATCTGACAAGTCGCACTATATGTCAACCCAAGATGTATCTCCTTCTCCAGGACTTCGAAAAGGTACTTTTGGAACGCCAATAGGCATGAAATGAAAAAAAAAGAGAATGAAGTTCTCTATTTCACTTTGATGTGGAAACGTAAGACTGGGGGTTTCTTTTTTTAATACTATTATCCTTTTTTCCTACTTTATTAATCATATTTAAATTAATTATATTTAATACATAAGTTGAATAAGCTAAAATAAAATATAAAATAAAAGTAAAGGAAATTTTTTACGAACGGGCTTCTGAATGATGAACAACAATAGCTATCTTGGTTCATATAAAATAGGATTCACCCCCATTGCGTATTGGTACTTATCGGATATAGAATAGATCCGCTTCCCTTTTTTCTTATGAATCGAATTGTTCCATTATTACTAACAGAATAGAACAAATATTAATCCTTTCTACGAAATAATTACCTAAAAAAGGGGGGGTCCATAGCATAGTTTTTTCCAATGCAATAAAGTTACATAGTGTCTATTTTTCGTTGATAAAGGGGTATTTCCATGGGTTTGCCTTGGTATCGTGTTCATACTGTTGTATTGAATGATCCCGGTCGTTTGCTTTCTGTTCATATAATGCATACTGCTCTGGTTGCTGGTTGGGCCGGTTCGATGGCTCTATATGAATTAGCAGTTTTTGATCCCTCCGACCCTGTTCTTGATCCAATGTGGAGACAAGGTATGTTCGTTATACCTTTCATGACTCGTTTAGGAATAACCAATTCGTGGGGCGGTTGGAATATTACAGGAGGGACTATAACGAATCCGGGTCTTTGGAGTTACGAAGGGGTAGCCGCAGCACATATCGTGTTTTCTGGCTTGTGCTTCTTAGCAGCTATTTGGCATTGGGTATATTGGGATCTAGAAATTTTTTGTGATGAACGTACAGGAAAACCTTCTTTGGATTTGCCCAAGATTTTTGGAATTCATTTATTTCTTTCAGGAGTGGCTTGCTTTGGTTTTGGCGCATTTCATGTAACAGGATTATATGGTCCTGGAATATGGGTATCCGACCCTTATGGACTAACCGGAAAGGTCCAACCCGTAAACCCGGCGTGGGGCGTGGAGGGTTTTGACCCTTTTGTTCCGGGAGGAATAGCCTCTCATCATATTGCAGCAGGGACGTTGGGTATATTAGCGGGCCTATTCCATCTTAGTGTTCGTCCGCCTCAACGTCTATACAAAGGATTACGTATGGGCAATATTGAAACCGTCCTTTCCAGTAGTATTGCTGCAGTCTTTTTTGCAGCTTTTGTTGTTGCTGGAACTATGTGGTATGGTTCTGCAACTACTCCCATCGAATTATTTGGTCCTACTCGTTATCAATGGGATCAGGGATACTTTCAACAAGAAATATATCGAAGAGTTAGTGCTGGACTGGCTGAAAATCAAAGTTTATCAGAAGCTTGGTCTAAAATTCCGGAAAAATTAGCTTTTTATGATTATATTGGTAATAATCCAGCAAAAGGGGGGTTATTCCGAGCGGGTTCAATGGACAATGGGGATGGAATAGCTGTTGGATGGTTAGGACATCCCGTCTTTAGAAATAAAGAAGGGCGTGAACTTTTTGTACGTCGTATGCCTACTTTTTTTGAAACATTTCCGGTTGTTTTGGTAGACGGAGACGGAATTGTTAGAGCCGACGTCCCTTTTAGAAGGGCAGAATCAAAATATAGTGTCGAACAAGTAGGTGTAACTGTTGAGTTTTATGGTGGTGAACTCAATGGAGTGAGTTATAGTGATCCCGCAACTGTGAAAAAATATGCTAGACGGGCTCAATTGGGTGAGATTTTTGAATTAGATCGTGCTACTTTGAAATCCGATGGTGTTTTTCGTAGCAGTCCAAGAGGTTGGTTTACTTTTGGACATGCTTCGTTTGCTCTACTTTTCTTCTTTGGACACATTTGGCATGGTTCTAGAACCCTCTTCAGAGATGTTTTTGCTGGTATTGATCCAGATTTGGATGCTCAAGTGGAATTTGGGGCATTCCAAAAACTTGGAGATCCAACTACAAAAAGACAAACAATCTGATGCAACATTTCTTTTTTTCTTCTAGTTTCTGTTTGCGATTTTATTTTATTTAATAGGTAGGGTACTGCAGGAATCTTTATTTAAACCGCTGCCGTTTCTTTGACTCTTTTTCTTTTTTTCTTTATCCAGAGGGATACTCCCAAGTAAACAAAACAGGTATGAAAGCTATAATTGTAAACCACGATCAAATTTATGGAAGCATTGGTTTATACATTTCTCTTAGTATCCACTTTAGGGATAATTTTTTTCGCTATTTTTTTTCGGGAACCACCTAAAATTTCAACTAAAAAATGAAATAATTTTTCATTATCTTCATTGACGTAATCAGCCTCCAAATATTTGGAGGCTGATTACGTCAACTAGTCCCCGTGTTCCTCGAATGGATCTCTTAGTTGTTGAGAGGGTTGCCCAAAGGCAGTATATAGAGCATACCCAGTAAAACTTACAAGTAACCCAGATATAAAGATGGCGACTAGGGTTGCTGTTTCCATTATTATAGAATTGAAAGACCACAATGGATCTATGCTAAGATCGTTTATTTACAACGGAATGGTATACAAAGTCAACAGATCGTAATGAATACAAAATAAGATTTATGGCTACACAAACTGTTGAGGATAGTTCTAGATCTGGTCCAAGAAGCACTACTGTAGGGAAGTTATTGAAACCATTGAATTCCGAATATGGTAAAGTAGCTCCTGGATGGGGAACTACCCCTTTGATGGGTGTTGCAATGGCTCTATTTGCGGTATTCTTATCTATTATTTTGGAGATTTATAATTCTTCTGTTCTACTGGATGGAATTTCAGTGAATTAGACTGAGAAGAATCTGGAAGCCCCAGCTTTTAGCTGAATACAAAAAAGTAAAGTATGTAGGTCTAAAAATTTTAGCCTATTCTCCTTTGGTAGTTCGACCGCGAAATTTTTTTTCTGCATTGTATATTTCCGGAATATGAGTGTGTGACTTGTTAGAATTGACCCTATGGATAGTACAGAGAATGGGATCTGTCATCTTTATCAAGATGGTTTTACTTCGTCGGATATTCATTCGAGTATCCGGAGCACGAAATAGATCAAATAGATCACAAAGTATTCGAACTATGATTCATACTTAATATTCAGACCTCGTAGCCGGACTTCTTTCCGTTCTATCTTATAAACTTTAATAAATCAAAATATTTTTCTGCTTTTAAACTCGTATTTGGATCAAAGGACAAGCGCTTCTTTGTATTTTATGTTTTTAGTCATTATAGCTATTTTTTTGATTGAATAAGTGATGATCCAATGGTTCTCACTCAGTGAATTTTGGACTTTGAAGGTTTCATTGAATTATCGTGGTTCTCGTATGAATCTGAGGTTTCAATTGATTAGTTACGTAGGGTCTTAACAAGATAATTCCTATCAATAATAAAGAAAACAAGAAGAAATCCCCATTCCCCGTTCCATACAAATAACAAATAAAAAGGCAATAAAGATAGGTAATCTAGAAGATTCAAGAGGCCTGTAACGATCAACACAACATAAAGACGAATGAGCTGACTTGATTTTTTGGCATTTAACCACAAAGAAGAGCTTTCGCATTTTGACTCTTTCATATCTTTTAACAATATTGAATGAGAGAGAAGTTTAAAACTTTATATTCCATATCCGTTTCAATCAGTATGTGGTTCTTTTTTTTGTTTGAGCTGTACGAGATGAAATTCTCATATACAGTTCTTGGAGGGGGAGTAACCTTGGTTTACCTATCTCAATAAAGTTTATGATTGGTTCGAAGAACGTCTTGAGATTCAGGCGATTGCAGATGATATAACTAGTAAATATGTTCCTCCGCATGTCAACATATTTTATTGTCTAGGAGGAATTACCCTTACTTGTTTTTTAGTACAAGTAGCTACGGGATTTGCTATGACTTTTTATTACCGTCCAACTGTTACTGAGGCTTTTGCTTCTGTTCAATATATAATGACTGAAGCTAACTTTGGTTGGTTAATCCGATCAGTTCATCGATGGTCGGCAAGTATGATGGTCCTAATGATGATCCTGCACGTATTTCGTGTATACCTCACCGGCGGTTTTAAAAAACCTCGCGAATTAACTTGGGTTACTGGTGTGGTTCTGGGTGTATTGACCGCATCTTTTGGTGTAACAGGTTATTCTTTACCTTGGGATCAAATTGGTTATTGGGCAGTCAAAATTGTAACAGGTGTACCTGACGCTATTCCGGTAATCGGATCGCCTCTTGTAGAATTATTACGCGGAAGTGCTAGTGTTGGACAATCCACTTTGA